ACTTTTGTGTTTACGAGCCAAAGTTCTAGCACAAGAAAGTCGAAGTATATACCTTATTCGATACAAACTCTTTTTTCTTGAAGAGCCGCTATAATAATGAGAAAGATTTCTGCGTATACGCCCAAATTTTTCGATAATATCAGAATCTGATAAATCGGTCCAGACCGACTTACTAATGGGATGGCCTAATACGTTACAAAATTTCGCTTTAGCCAACGATCCAACCAGAGGAATAATTGGAACTATGGTATCGAACTTCTTAATAGTATTTTCTATTAGAAATGAATTTTCTAACATTTGACTACGTACCACTGAAGAATTGAGTCGCACACTTGAAAGAAAACCCATAAAGTCGAGGGAATGCTTTGATAATCGATTGATATAGATTCTTCTTGATTGAGACCACACGGAAAAATGACATTGCCAAAAATTGATAAGGTAATATTTCCATTTATGCATCAGAAAAGATGTACCTTTTGAAGAAAGAATTGATTTTCCTTGATATCTAACATAATGGGTGAATGGGTCTTTGAAAATCCATAAGATAACCCGAAAATTTTTAGTTAAAACTTTTACTAGATATTCTAGCTTTCCGTGGAAATAGATTCGTTCAAGAAGGGCTCCAAAAGATCTTGATTGTAAATAATAAGATCGGTTGCGGAGAAAAACAAAAATGGATTCGTATTCACATACATAGAAATTATATAAGAACAAGAATAATCTTTGATTCCTTTTTGAAAAAATAGAAATGGAATTTTTTGAAGTAATAAGACTATTCCAATTACGATACTCATAAAGAAAGAATCGTAATAAATGCAAAGAAGAGGCATCTTTCACCCAGTAGCGAAGAGTTTGAACCAAGATTTCTAGATGGATAGGATAAGGTATTAATATATCTAACACATAATTTAAATATAAGAATTTGTCCTCTAAAAAAGGAAATATTGAATGAATTGATCTCAAATTATGAGATTTTACGATTTCTTTTTCTTCTAGGTTTAAGAGCAGGGAAAGTGGAATTTCCACAATGACTGCAAATCCTTCTGATATCATTTGAGAATACAAATCCTTCATGTGCCCTCCAAATGCATTTTGATTATAAGCATTAGGAGAAAGAATCAAATGATTCTGTTGATACATTCGAGTAATTAAACGTTTCACAGTTAATAAACTGTATTTTTTGTTGACTGCATTTTCCACCAAAATAGATTTATTTAAACCATGATTATATACAAATGCATAAATATATTCCTGAAAGATAAGTGGATAGAAAAAGTTGTGGTGCCAAAATCGATCTAGTTCTATATATCTTTGGAATTCTTCCATTTAAAATGAAAAAAAAAAAAAAATATGAAAATCGAGGGTTTCTTGAGTTATCAAATGATACATAGTGCGATACAGTCAAAACAAGGTATTTTTTATGAAATAATAGATACCTCGGAGACAGGTAAATTCATCAACGGACTCCCTATTTTTTTCCATCTAATTGGTTTTTTGTTATAGGATAACAAAACAAGATGACTAGAAATCCTTTATTTTTTCAACCCAATCGCTCTTTTGATTTTGGAAAAAGTATCTTTATCAATATACCGTTTCTTCTACACATTCATCTCCATCTCCATATGTAGAATGGATAATTTAATAGTTAGGATTCACTAAAAAATATACTCTTGGGAGAAGACTTTCCCGCATCCGGCACTAATTTGTTTTTAACGTCTAATTAGATTGGGTAATCATTCCAATTACGAAGATAAGCTCGTTGCTCTTTCTTTACCTAGAATTTGAACCATTAGGGCTCCATCCATTTATTCAATTGACCTAACTTTGAATTCATATCGGTCCCTTCCAAGAATTCAAATAAAGTTTTGTGCCGATTTGGTAAGAATGAAATATTCTCCGAATTCTCTATTGATACGACATGCTCTTTTTTCCATTCATTTCCTTTCAGGATCAGTCGTGGTCTTATAAACTCTGCCGATGATATAGACGAATCCCTTGCTTCATCCGAATATGTAAAAGATCATAGCCGCACTTAAAAGCCGAGTACTCTACCATTGAGTTAGCAACCCCAAAAATATATATGTTATGTAGATACAATCTGGATCAAAATAAACAAAAAAGAGATTGTAATTAAAACGCCGAATTAGCAACAAAGTTTTCTAATTGATTCTGAACATAAAAAGAAACAGATCAGATGACAATACACGAAATGAAATTATTAGATAAAATAAAAAAAATTTTAGACCAATTAAAAAAATCCGTTTTATTAAATAAAAAAAGTAAAAAAAAAAAACAAACCTATGCGTTGGGCAGAAGACAGAAAGAAAACATTGAATTTTTTATTTATTTTTACTTCACGATTGAATTATATTTGTTCAATACACTCTTGTCAATATGAATAATACAATTACAAGGTACAAGGTAGAATGAAATTGAAATCTAAGTAGAAAATAGAAAAATGTAAGTTAAGTATAAGAAAAAAAAGAGTGTTGGATTGGCACTACACAAAAAATCTACATGAATAGAAATAGAAAAGGAAAAATGAAAAAAGCTATACCAAACTACAACCTCATTCTCTTTCTTTTTTTATTTCATTAATTGAACTTCGTTTGATTAAGTCGAAATTCTTCCAAAACTCCCGCCCTCCTTAAAATATCATAAACAGTTTCTGTAGGTTGAGCTCCTTTTTCAAGAAAATATAGAATAGCAGGAACATTTAAATAAGTTTGATTCTTTATTGGATCATAAAAACCCACTTTTCGCAGATCTCTTCCCTCTCTTCGGGACCGAACATCAATTGCAACGATTCGATAGACGGCTCATTGGGATAGATTAGATCAACAAACCCCCCCTAGAAACGTATAGGAAGTTTTCTCCTCGTACGGCTCGAGAAAAATGATTCTATTCTAAAATTATGTATATAGAATTTATAACGACAAATAAAAAAAGTCCCTAAAATCATCAAATGAATTAGACTAAGACTTCAGTCTTTCTTTCCTAAAAAAAGAAAATCATTTGTATACTCATAACTCAAGTTGAATAACTCTTAAATATCCCAAAAGAAAATACTTTTTCATTTCGTTTATTGAGCAGTCTCGAATACCCTTTAATATGTCTCATTTAGAATCGATTTGAATTCTGCATTCTGATCCAAATCCAATTGTTGTGACAATTAAAATACAAAGGGCGTTTCCTTGTTCCGGAATCCTTTATCTTTGTTTTGAATCATTGGGTTTAGACATTACTTCGTCGATTTTTAATCCTTTCAAAAATGGCAGCAACATACCTTTTTGGTTATTTCTTTCTATCAAAGAATAGAATCATACGAACGGCGGATTACCGCACGATATATATAATTTTTTTATCGAAGAGGTTTTTTATCAATTCCAACAAGAATTCCTTTGGGATTTAAAACTTGATTGATTTGGATCCTTTCGATTTCTCTGTCAAAGATATACTTACAAAGTTGTTCTAACTTATTGATTGACACTAACCATAGACCCTTCTCCCTTGATAAATGAATCAATACTTTCCACTCGAGCTCCACCATGTACTAAATTCCATTATACCCCAACAAAAAAATGCAGGGTTCGAGTGGAACAAAGGATGTCGAGTCAAGAGCATCCTTTATTAGAGAATGATGGATATAAGAATCCACAACGGATCATGTCCTTCAAGTCGCACGTTGCTTTTTACCACATCGTTTCAAACGAAGTTTTACCATAACATTCCTCGAATTTGGAACCGCTATGCGGTTGATTCAATTATGGAATCATGAATAGTCATTGGTTCAGTCAGCACAGTCGGTACATAGATATCGAATCTATATCTATATTAAATTAATATTAGATATTTTAATAAATTTCATTTTATTTGAATTTCTATTATTTAATTAAATATAATATTAAGGAATTTAGATATTTATATCATTTCTATTTTAGATAGAATTCTAGAATAAATTTCAAATTATGATTTCAATTTCTAATTTCGATTGAAATTAAAAATAAAAAAAAAATTCCAATTTTTTACAAACAATTACAATAAAGACGACATTTGATCATCCCTAAGAAAGAGAAATCCATTTTTTTTTGAAATTAATAAGCCCAAATCGAAATGAAAAAAAAAAAAAAATAGATTGTAAAAATCCAATCTATATTCTATATACAATCTATATAAAGAAATATATAAGAAGATGGATATATGAAAAAGGCTCCTTTTTGAATTCAAATTCATGTATTTTATATGTAATTTAGAACCCCATCTTACCTAAATCTCCAACAGATTCAGTTGTATCTACGTGTCATTTGAACACTGATGATCCTTTTTCCTTCATTTGTTAAATGTGAAAAAAAGATAAGATTTATTTTGGTTAGATCCATTAACCAAAAGAATCAAATTCTATCCAATATTACACTTTAGAAACAATCCAAATTATTTACATTATTTACTATTAAATTAAATATTTACTATAATTTAGTATATGTAAATATACTCTGGGACGGAAGGATTCGAACCTCCGAATAGCGGGACCAAAACCCGATGCCTTACCACTTGGCCACGCCCCACTTTGATTTCTATTCGACACTAATAAACACTAATATTGTTATCGATTGTTCGTCAATTCCAGCCAAAATATCTAAAGAATCAATTAGATTCTGTTGTTAGTATTTTGACACACAAAGATATCGAATTCAACTTAATTTATTGATCATTGCATATAATTCCATTAAAATATTGCATGAAAGTAGAATTTCTTCTATTCTCCTTTGAGAATGGAAGGTTTTTTGGTTGAGTAAGTAAGTTCGGAAAAAAAAAAGAAGGATTTTTGGTCTATCTTTTTTTTTTATTTTTTTTTTTCATTTTTCACTTCTATCAATAACTCAATCAAAATGCAATTATCTAAAAAACAAAATTTCTGTTATGCTTAATATCTTTAGTTTGATCTGTCTTAATTCTGCCCTTTATTCGAGTAGTTTTTTATTAGCCAAATTACCTGAGGCCTACGCTTTTTTGAGTCCAATCGTAGATTTTATGCCAGTTATACCTCTACTCTTTTTTCTCTTAGCCTTTGTTTGGCAAGCTGCTGTAAGTTTTCGATAAGATCTTTCATCTTGTACTAGAAAAATTCACGATTTTTTTGAGAAAAACGATTCTAATAATTACTAAGATCAGACAAGTCTTCCAGTATGAACCCTTGATTCAAACATTAAAATTCTTGAATAGTCACAATCCGGATCACCCTGTTTTCCCATTCTAACTATTTTTTTCTGTGAGTGATACAAAATATCAAAAAGTGGGTATAAAAAAATTATTGATAAGTAAGATAATAAAATAAGAAATTCTATTTTCTATATTTTGAATTACGAAAATTTCGATTTCTAACAACTAGTTCGGTTTTCGTTATCAAATCAAAAAATAGGATATAATATGGTATAAAAATAGAGAATCTATTTTCTTTTTTCAAAAAAAATAAAATGATCTTGGAGATTGTGTAATGCTTACTCTCAAACTCTTTGTTTACACAGTAGTGATATTCTTTGTTTCTTTATTCATTTTCGGATTCCTATCTAATGATCCAGGGCGTAATCCTGGACGCGAAGAATAAAAAGGGGTTCTTTGCTTGATTTTTCATCTATTTTTTTCTAATTACTAATTTTTTATTAAATAAAATTTTTTATTTCCTATTTGTTATTTTAAATAATATTTTATTTGGATATATTTGGAAAAAATGAAAATAATTTCAAAAATTCGAAAGAGAAATCAATATAGTAAATCATCAATAGAAACGGAAAGAGAGGGATTCGAACCCTCGGTACGAACGATTCGTACAACGGATTAGCAATCCGACGCTTTCGTCCACTCAGCCATCTCTCCCCATTGAAAAAAAAAAATACTAATATTCAAATCCAAATAAAATATTATTTAAAATAGTGTTATTGAAATTTAAAATAATAAAATAAAATTATGTTTAAATAAATAACTAAAATCAAAATGAAATCTAATTCTAGAATAACTATAACATTTATATAACAATAATATATATATACAAAATATACAAGTCGTATTTTGTAATACATCTAAGTAGTTTTATCTGAAATTCCAATCAGTTAGATTTAGATAAAATAAGGAAGATTCTAAAGATTCAAAAAAAGATTCAATTCAATATTTATAATTAAAAAAATATAGTTATTATATTATAAATAAAATATTAATATATTAATTAATTCAAAAATAATAAAAAAAATAGAAAGAAAAAAAGAAATACTTCTTCACCCCAAAGCGAAAAAAGGTCCTTTAGTATTGTTTACGCGGCCTGGCCTGATCAGTACCTCGCCAGGCCCTTTTTTGGATTCTATAATATTAGTAATAAAGAAAATGATTTCTCTGATTTTATAATCATAAAAAAATCATTGTTATTGAAGCAACAGCAAGACCAATAAGAAAAAACTGTTTCCATTCTAAAACCAACATGCCATTTCTTATTATCTTTTCTTCCCCCTTCATTTTTTTCCATTTTTTTTTTTCATTTTGAATAAATGAAACTGCACAATTTTTTTCTGTTCTAGTTAGAACTTTAACAATTTTCTTGAGCCGTATCTATCAAAACAAAACCCCTTCAGGAAACAGGAAAAAAAATAGAACTTTTTTTTATTTTCATTTTGATTTTAGTTATTTAACTATCTTTTCATAATCTGATTAAGTCCTCCTATGAAAAATGCCAATATTCTAAATTTCATGATTCTTTTATGATCCTATCTTGATTCTATTCAATTTCAGTGTTCGACAAAAATTCCATTTCAATACAATAATCGAACTGTAGCGGGTATAGTTTAGTGGTAAAAGTGTGATTCGTTTTATTAACCCCCTAATAGTTAAAGGGTCTCCTGGTTTGATTACTATTCCGATCAAAACCTTTATTTTTTTTTTTTTAAGGAATTAATCCTTTACCTCTCAATGACAAATTTGAGGAAAATTCTACATTCTCGTGATTTGTATCCAAAGGTCAATTTGAAATTGAAAATTTGGATTATGAAATTACGAAACATGAATTTTTTTTTGAATTGGATCAATACTTCCAATTGAATGAATATGAGTACGAGATCCATGGACGAAGATAGAAAAAAGGGTTTCTAATCGTAACTAAATCTTCCATTTTTTTTTTATAGAGAGAAGCAAAATAGCTATTAAATGATGACTTTAGTTTACTAAAGGCTTCAATCAACATATTTTTTTGTTTTAGCTCGGTAGAAACAAAATCTTTTTCCTTAGGATTTTCTCAAATAGAAATAGAGAACGAAGTAACTAGAAAGATTGTTAGAATCCCCTCCTCTAGAGGGATCATCTAGAAAGCAAGTTATTTTGAATTGAATGAATTCATACAAAAAGCTGACATAGATGTTATGGGTGAAATTCTTTTTGTAATTTCGTTCCCGTCTTATATCTGGGAATTTCTCCACTTTCCATAAAGGAGCCGAATGAAACTAAAGTTTCATGTTCGGT